TTAAAAATAAGCTAAGATTAAGCTTTTGGGCTCATACCTCAAATATAAAGGAAACCCTTTTTTTTAAAATATTCAATTAATAAAGTGCCTGATTAAAGGATTATTCTGATAGAGTAAATTAAGTAGAATTTCTACCTTTATTATATTTTATAGAATTAAACTATATCTAATAATATCAAAAATTACTGTGCATCATACACTAAAATATAATTTTATTAATAGAAATTAAATAATTTCTCAAATTACATAAGTAATTATTTTAAATTTATTTTTTATTAAATTCAAATAAGATATTTTTTATATTTATTTTATTTTTTAGAACTATAATTTCAATTTCATCTAACTCTTGATTTGGCTGTTGAATTGGATTAGAAATTAATTTACTGAGATTCATCCCCCTAATCTCTAATTCTAATAATCTTCTTTCATCAGAAGCATCCTTAAAATATTTTTTAACTCAATCTATTGCGTCAATAAATTTCTTATTTTCTATTTTAATTAAAATAATTTTAATAAAAAATTTTGAAATAAATAACTTTATTTCAATTATGATAAATTCTTCATTACTAATAAAAATAGGTTCAGCCCCCTTTCATTTCTGATTCCCAAATATTTCTGAAGGTCTATCATGATTTAATAATTTTATTTTAATAACTTGACAAAAGATTACACCTTTAATTTTACTTTCTTATTATTTAAATTTAAATTTTTCATATTTTATTATTATTTTAAATGTAATAATTGGAGCTATCGGAGGAATAAATCAAACTTCATTACGAAAATTAATAGCATTTTCCTCAATTAATAATTTAGGTTGAATAATTTTCTCAATTATAATTAGAGAAAACTTATGAATTTTTTATTTTTTTATATATTCATTTTTAATTAGAATTATATTTTTTTTATTTTATATTTTAAATATATTTTTTATTAATCAATTATTTATTAACAATATTAATTTTATAATTAAATTAAATTTATTGATTAATTTTTTATCTTTAGGAGGTCTCCCCCCCTTTATTGGATTTCTACCTAAATGAATTATTATTAATTTTTTAATAATAAATAAATTTTATTTATTAACATTTATTATATTAATAAGAAGATTAATTACTATTTATTTTTATATCCGAATTATTTATTCTTCATTTATGTTTAATTATTTTAAAATAAAATGATTTAAAATTTATTTAAAAAATAATTTTATAATATTTATTAATTTATTTTCATTTATTTCTATTACAGGAATAATTCTTAGAACCTTTTTATATTTATAAGGTTTTAAGTTAAATAAACTAATAATCTTCAAAATTATTTATAAAGAAATATTCTTTAAGCCTTAGTAAATATTTACCCCTTAAAATTTGCAATTTTATATCATTATTGAATATAAGGCTATTAAAAATTTAAATTTTTAATAAAAGAGAATATTTCTCGTTAATAAATTTACAATTTATCGCTTAAATCTCAGCCATTTTATTAGCGAAAATGACTTTATTCTACAAATCATAAAGATATTGGAACATTATATTTTATTTTTGGAATTTGAGCAGGAATAGTAGGAACTTCATTAAGTTTATTAATTCGGGCAGAATTAGGAAATCCAGGATCATTAATTGGTGATGATCAAATTTATAATACAATTGTTACAGCTCATGCATTTATTATAATTTTTTTTATAGTAATACCTATTATAATTGGAGGATTTGGTAATTGACTAGTTCCTTTAATATTAGGAGCACCTGATATAGCTTTCCCTCGAATAAATAATATGAGATTTTGGCTTCTTCCCCCTTCTTTAATACTATTAATTTCTAGTAGTATTGTAGAAAATGGAGCTGGAACAGGATGAACAGTGTACCCCCCACTATCTTCTAATATTGCTCATAGAGGTAGCTCAGTTGATTTAGCTATTTTTTCATTACATTTAGCTGGAATTTCATCTATTTTAGGAGCTATTAATTTTATTACTACAATTATTAATATACGAATTAATAATATATCATTCGATCAAATACCATTATTTGTTTGAGCTGTAGGAATTACAGCATTTTTATTATTATTATCTTTACCTGTATTAGCAGGAGCTATTACTATATTATTAACAGACCGAAATTTAAATACATCATTTTTTGATCCTGCTGGAGGAGGAGATCCTATTTTATATCAACATTTATTTTGATTTTTTGGTCATCCAGAAGTTTACATTTTAATTTTACCTGGATTTGGAATAATTTCACACATTATTTCACAAGAAAGAACTAAAAAAGAAACTTTTGGGTGTTTAGGAATAATTTATGCTATAATAGCAATTGGTTTATTAGGATTTATTGTATGAGCTCATCATATATTTACAATTGGTATAGATATTGATACACGAGCTTATTTTACATCCGCAACAATAATTATTGCAGTACCTACTGGTATTAAAATTTTTAGTTGATTAGCTACACTTCATGGAACTCAAATTAATTATAACCCTTCAATTTTATGAAGATTAGGATTTGTTTTCTTATTTACTGTAGGAGGATTAACAGGAGTAATTTTAGCAAATTCATCAATTGATATTACTTTACATGATACTTATTATGTAGTAGCTCATTTTCATTATGTTCTTTCTATAGGAGCAGTATTCGCTATTATTGGGGGATTTATTCATTGATATCCATTATTTTTAGGTTTAAATTTAAACCCTTATTTACTTAAAATTCAATTTTTTATTATATTTTTAGGAGTTAATTTAACTTTTTTCCCTCAACATTTTTTAGGGTTAGCGGGGATACCTCGACGATACTCAGATTACCCAGATTCTTATATTTCTTGAAATTTAATTTCATCATTAGGATCATATATCTCACTTTTAGCTATTATAATAATTTTAATTATTATTTGAGAATCAATAATTTATCAACGAATTACTTTATTTCCTTTAAATATATCTTCATCTATTGAATGATACCAAAATTTACCTCCAGCTGAACATTCTTATAATGAATTACCAATTTTAAGAAATTTCTAATATGGCAGATTATATGTAATGGATTTAAACCCCATTTATAAAGGATATCCTTTTTTTAGAAATGGCAACTTGATCTAATTTTAATTTACAAAATGGAGCCTCTCCATTAATAGAACAAATTATTTTCTTTCACGATCATACTTTAATTATTTTAATTATAATTACTATTCTAGTTAGATATTTAATATTAAATTTATTTTTTAATAAATATATTAATCGATTTTTATTAGAAGGTCAATTAATTGAAATAATTTGAACTATTTTACCTGCTATTACATTAATTTTTATTGCTTTACCATCATTACGACTACTTTATTTATTAGATGAACTTAATAATCCATTAATTACCTTAAAATCAATTGGACATCAATGATATTGAAGATATGAATATTCAGATTTTCATAATATTGAATTTGATTCATATATAATTCCATCTAATGAATTATCAAATAATAATTTTCGATTATTAGATGTTGATAATCGAATTATTTTACCTATAAATAATCAAATTCGAATTATAGTAACTGCCACAGATGTTATTCATTCATGAACTATTCCCTCTTTAGGAGTTAAAGTTGATGCCAATCCAGGTCGATTAAATCAAACAAATTTTTTCATTAATCGACCTGGAATTTTTTATGGACAATGTTCTGAAATTTGTGGAGCAAATCATAGTTTTATACCTATTGTAATTGAAAGAATTTCAATTAAAAACTTCATTAATTGAATTAATAATTATTCTTCATTAGATGACTGAAAGCAAGTACTGGTCTCTTAAACCATCTTATAGTAAATTAGCAATTACTTCTAATGAATAAAAGAATTAGTTAATTTATAACATAAATATGTCAAATTTAAATTATTACATAAGTAATATTCTTTTATCCCACAAATAATACCAATTAACTGAATCATATCACTTTTTTTTTTTATTTGTATTTTTATCATTTTTAATATTTTAAATTATTATATTTACTCCTCTAATTTTTATAATCCCAAAAGTATAAAAAATACTTTAAAAAATAATTTTTTTTGAAAATGATAAGAAATTTATTTTCAATTTTTGATCCCTCTACTAATTTATTTAATTTATCTATTAATTGAGTAAGAACTATTTTAGGAATAATATTTTTACCTTATTCATTTTGAATAATTCCTAATCGTCATTTTATAATTTGAAATTTTATTTTAAATAAATTACATAATGAATTTAAAACATTATTAAAAAATAATTATTTTAGAGGATCAACATTTATTTTTATTTCAATATTTTCCTTTGTATTATTTAATAATTTTTTAGGATTATTTCCCTATATTTTTACTAGAACAAGTCATTTAACTTTAACTTTATCTATTTCTTTACCTCTATGATTGAGATTTATATTATATGGCTGAATTAATAATTATCAACATATATTTATTCATATAATTCCTCAAGGAACTCCTGGTATTTTAATACCTTTTATAGTTTTAATTGAAACTATCAGAAATATTATTCGACCTGGAACTTTAGCTGTTCGATTAACTGCTAATATAATTGCAGGACATCTATTAATAACCTTATTAAGAAGAACAGGTCCTAATTTATCATATTTATTTATTTTTATATTAATTATTATTCAAATTATACTATTAATTTTAGAATCAGCAGTTGCAATTATTCAATCATATGTTATTGCTATTTTAAGAACCTTATATTCTAGAGAAGTTAATTAAATTTAATGAAAAATAATTTTAATTATCACCCCTATCATTTAGTTGATTATAGCCCGTGACCTTTAACTGGAGCTATCGGAGTTTTAACTTTAGTAACTGGAATAATAAAATGATTCCATAATTTTAATATAAATTTATTAATTTTAGGTTATATTATTACAATTTTAACTATATTTCAATGATGACGAGATATTTCTCGAGAAGGTACATTCCAAGGAAAACATACAATTTTAGTAACAAAAGGATTACGGTGAGGAATAATTTTATTTATTGTATCTGAAATTTTTTTTTTTGTATCTTTTTTTTGAGCCTTTTTTCATAGAAGTTTATCCCCTAATATTGAAATTGGAGCTATATGACCTCCCATAAGAATTTATCCATTTAATCCATTTCAAATTCCATTATTAAATACAATCATTTTAATTAGATCAGGAGTCACTGTAACTTGAGCTCATCATGCTATTATAGAAAATAATTATACTCAAGCTATTCAAAGATTATTTTTAACTATTTTATTAGGTATTTACTTTTCAATTTTACAAGCTTATGAATATTTAGAAGCTCCTTTTTCTATTGCTGATAGAATTTATGGTTCTACATTTTTTATAGCAACAGGATTCCATGGACTTCATGTAATTATCGGAACTATTTTCTTAACAGTATGTTTTATTCGACAATTAAATAAACATTTTTCAATAAACCATCATTTTGGATTTGAAGCAGCAGCTTGATATTGACATTTTGTAGATGTTGTTTGATTATTTCTTTACATTTCAATTTATTGATGAGGAAATTAAATAATTAATTATTTATATAATATATTTAGTATATTTGACTTCCAATCAAAAAGTTTAATTTTATTTAATATAAATAATTATTTTAATAATAAACATTTTATTTTTAATCTTAATTATTTCTAATATTTTAATATTATTATCAATTATTTTATCAAAAAAATCATTTATAGATCGTGAAAAATGTTCACCATTTGAATGTGGATTTGACCCAAAATCAATAGCACGGATTCCTTTTTCTTTACATTTTTTTTTAATTACCATAATTTTTCTTATTTTTGATGTTGAAATTGCTTTAATTTTCCCAATCATTTTAACATTTAAAATAGTTAATTTTTTAACTTGAATAAAAATTAGATTTTTTTTCATTTGTATTTTATTATTAGGTTTATACCATGAATGAAACCAAAATATATTAAATTGAACAAATTAAATTTTTAATACAGGATTATAGTTTATTATAAAACATTTGATTTGCACTCAAAAAATATTGAAATTTCAATTTATCTTAAATAAGAAGCAAAATTTGCATTTAATTTCGACTTAAAATTTAGAGTAATTTATACTCCTTATTTATTATTAATTGAAACCAAATTAGAGGTATATCACTGTTAATGATAAAATTGAATTTTTTATTCCAATTAAAGAAATATAAAGAATAAAATTAAGCTGCTAACTTAATTTTTAGTGGTTAAATTCCATTAATATTTCTTTAATTTATATAGTTTAAATAAAACATTACATTTTCATTGTAAAAAAAAAATAAATTAATTTTTATAAATATTTAAAGATTTATTTAATCTCCTTAATATCTTCAATATTATACTCTATTTATAAGCTATTTAAATAAATATTAATAATTAATATATATATAATAATTATTATTCATATAATAAATCTAAATAAATAAATTTTTAAATTATTTATTTGAAAAATTCTATAAAAAATAGAATATTTTTTTAAAATAATTATAAACCCTTGACCACTATACATTTCTCTTCAACCCATATCAATAGTTTTTAATAAATTTTGACCAAAATTTAAAAAATAATATCTTACACCATAAGTAGATAATCTTGGTATAAATCATATCATACATAAAAAACTTCTTAAATTATAAGTTATAATAAATTTATTAATTCTATAAATATTTATATTTCTAATTATAAATCCTATAATTCCCCCTATTAATCTAACATAAATAACTATTATTTTTAAATTAAAAGGTAAATAAATTATATAAGGATAATAAAAAATTATTCATCTTAATAATCTCCCTCTAATAATTCTTATAAATAATAAAACTATTATTCTTTTTAATATAATATAATCTTCATCATATAAATTATAAATTCTTAATAAATTATAATCATTAATTATTATATATATTAACAAACGAATAGTATAAAATATAGTTAAACCTGTAGAAATATAATAAAAAAAAAATACAAATAAATTTAAATTTCTAAAACTAACTATATCTAAAATTAAATCTTTTGAATAAAATCCTGCTAGAAAAGGAATTCCACATAAAGCCATATTAGAAATATTTAAACATAAAGAAGTTATAGGAAGAAATATACTAACTCCCCCTATATAACGAATATCTTGAATATCATTTATTATATGAATAATTACTCCAGCACATATAAATAATAAAGCTTTAAATATCGCATGTCTTAATAAATGAAAAAAAGCTAAATCAGGAAATCCTATTCTTAAAATTCTTATTATTAAACCTAATTGACTTAAAGTAGATAAAGCAATAATTTTTTTTAAATCAAATTCATAATTAGCTGAAACTCCAGCCATAAATATAGTTAATATTCCTAATAATAATAAAATTTTAATAAAAAAAGTATTTAAAATTAATAAATTAAAACGAATCAATAAATAAACCCCCGCTGTAACTAAAGTTGAAGAATGTACTAAAGCTGAAACTGGAGTAGGAGCAGCTATTGCCGCAGGTAATCAAGATCTAAAAGGAATTTGAGCTCTCTTAGTCATAGCAGCTATAATAATTATAATACTAATAATTCTTATGATTAAATCATTTTTTATAAAATTTAAATAAAAAATATAATTTCATCTTCCATAATTTATTATTCAAGAAATAACTATTAAAATTAATACATCCCCAATTCGATTAGATAAAGCAGTTAATATTCCAGCATTATAAGACTTTAAATTTTGATAATAAATAACTAAACAATATGAAACTAATCCTAAACCATCTCAACCTAATAAAATTCTAATAATATTAGGACTAATAATTAATAAAATTATTGAAAATACAAATAATAAAACTAAAATAATAAAACGAACTAAATTTAAATCTGATAATATATATCTCTTTCTATAATAAATAACAACAGAAGAAATTAATAAAACAAATATTATAAATAATAAAGATATTCAATCAAATAAAATAGATATAACAATTCTAACAGAATTAAAAGAAATTAACTCTCACTCAAAAAAAATTACTAAATTATTTATAATCAAATATATTATAAAAATAAAACTTATTATTCTAAAAAAAAATAAAAATATAAACATTAAAAAACAAATATTTTTTTTATTAATAATTTAAAATGAAATTAATTCATATTTTTGATTCCACAAATCAATATTTTTATTAAATTATTTAAATTAATTTAAATTATAAAATATTCAACCTTTAAAATTATTATATTTAAAGGCAATCAATGTAATAATAATAATAAATATTCTCGAGATACGCCTCTATAAAATCTATATATACCTTGATAAAATTTTCCATGTTGAGTATAAGAGTACAAATATAATCTATAACCAGCACTAAAAAAAGAAATTAATATTAATATAATTATAGATAATCAAGATCAACTAACTAATCTATTAATTAATCTAATTTCACCTAATAAATTTAAAGAAGGAGGAGCTGATATATTTGAAGATATTAATAAAAATCACCACATTCTTATAGAAGGTATAAAATTTATTATACCCTTATTAATAAATAATCTACGACTATGTAAACGTTCATAATTAATATTAGCAAGACAAAATATACCTGAAGAACATAAACCATGACCAATTATTATAATATAAGAACCAAAATAACCTCAATAATTTATAATTATAATACCTCTAATTACAATTCTTATATGAGAAACAGAAGAATATGCAATTAAAGATTTAATATCAACTTGACAAAAACATTTTAATCTAATATAAAACCCCCCTATTAATCTGATAATTAATCAAATATAATTTAATTTTAAATTAATTTCTTGTAAAAAAACTAAAACTCGTAATAAACCATAACCACCTAATTTTAACATAATTCCTGCTAAAATTATAGATCCTGAAACAGGAGCTTCAACATGTGCCTTAGGAAGTCATAAATGAACAAAATATATAGGTATTTTTACTAAAAAAGCTAAAACTATACAAATATATAATATAATAAAATTAATATTAAAAAATTTTAAAAAATAAATTATTATTCTACATATTTCATTATATATATAAAATAAACCTATTAATAAAGGTAAAGAAGCAAATAAAGTATAAAATATTAAATACATACCAGCTTGAATACGTTCAGGTTGATATCCTCAACCAATAATTAATAATAAAGTAGGAATTAATCTCCCCTCAAAAAATATATAAAATAAAAATAAATTCATAACTCTAAAAGTTAAATATAATAAAATTAATAATATTATAATATTAACTAAAAAAAAATTAACATAATAACCAATTTTAAATAAATTTTCACTAGATATAATTATTAATAAACAAATTCAAATTCTTAATAAAATTAAACCAAAAGAAATAAAATCATAACAAAATATATAACTTAAATTATTATTTAATAATATTAATGATGAATTTATAAATAAAAATATTAATAATAATAATAAAATTTGAACCATTCAAAATATATCAACTATAAAACATAAAGGAATTATAAAAATTATATAAAATAAAAATTTTATCATATTTTATAATAAATTAAATCTTTGAAAATAATCATTACCATGAGTTCGAATTATTGAAACTAAAATTGATAACCCTAAAGATCCCTCACAAACAGAAAATACTAAAAATACTATTAATATATACATATCATAATCAATTATTATTAAATATATTAAAAAAAAAAAAAAAATTCTTAAAACTATAAACTCTAATCTTAATAAAATAATTAATAAATGTTTATTTTTTGAAACAAAAATTAAATTACCAATAAAAAATATAATAATAAAAATAACTCATATATTTATAATTATCATTAAATTTTTGTTTTTATAGTTTAATTTAAAACATTGGTCTTGTAAATCAAAATTAAGGATTTTTCTTTAAAAACTTCCAAAAAAAAGGAATTTTTTTATTTATAATTCCCAAAATTATTATTTTTATAAACTATTTTTTGGATGGTAAAATTAACTATTTCTATAATTATAATTATATTATCATTAATAATATATTTTTTAAATCACCCCCTATCAATAGGGATAATAATCTTAATTCAAACTTTATTAACTTGTTTATTATCGGGTATAATAATTAAAACATATTGATTTTCATATATTTTATTTCTAACTTTTTTAGGAGGATTATTAGTATTATTTATTTATGTGTCAAGAGTTGCCTTTAATGAATTATTTATATTTTCAAACAATATAAAAATAATTTTTTTTTTATTTGTATTTTTATTATTTTTAATTCAAATCATATTTATTAAAAATTTAAATTGAATAAATTTAAACAATAACTCAGAAATAAATAATTTTTTTGAAATATTTTGATTTAATAACGAAAATAAAATTAATATAAATAAACTTTATAATAATCAATCTTCAATATTAATATTTTTATTAATTATTTATTTATTTATTACTTTAATTGCAATCGTAAAAATCACTAATATTTTTTATGGTCCTTTACGAACCTTTAATTATTAATAATTTAATGTTAAATATATTTAAACCAATCCGAAAAACTCACCCAATTTTAAAAATTATTAATGGATCATTAATTGATTTACCTTCCCCATCTAATATTTCAATATGATGAAATTTTGGATCTTTACTTGCATTATGTTTAATAACCCAAATTTTAACAGGATTATTTTTAACAATATATTATACAGCTAATATTGATATAGCATTTTACAGAGTAAACTATATTTGCCGAAATGTAAATTATGGATGATTAATTCGAACCCTTCATGCAAATGGAGCTTCTTTTTTTTTCATTTGTATTTATATTCATATTGGACGAGGAATTTATTATGAATCATTTAATTTAAAAATAACATGATTTATAGGAGTTATTATTTTATTTATATTAATAGCAACAGCATTCATAGGTTATGTTTTACCTTGAGGACAAATATCATTTTGAGGAGCAACAGTAATTACCAATTTATTATCAGCAATTCCTTATTTAGGTAATATATTAGTAAATTGAATTTGAGGAGGATTTGCAGTTGATAATGCTACTTTAACCCGATTTTATACTTTTCATTTTTTACTACCTTTTATTATTTTAATATTAACTATAATTCATTTATTATTTTTACATCAAACAGGATCTAATAATCCTTTAGGAATAAATAGTAATTTAGATAAAATTCCTTTTCATCCATTTTTTACCTATAAAGATTTAATCGGATTTATTATTATAATCTTTTTATTAACAATATTAACTTTAATTAACCCATATTTATTAGGTGATCCTGATAATTTTATCCCCGCTAACCCATTAGTAACCCCTATTCATATTCAACCTGAATGATATTTTTTATTTGCATATGCTATTTTACGATCAATTCCCAACAAATTAGGAGGTGTAATTGCCTTAGTTATATCAATTTTAATTTTAATTATCCTGCCTTTAACATTTAATAAAAAAATACAAGGATTACAATTTTATCCTTTAAATCAATTATTATTTTGAATTTTTATCATTTTAATCATTTTATTAACATGAATTGGAGCTCGACCAGTTGAAATCCCTTATATTATTACAGGTCAAATTTTAACAATTTTATATTTTAGATATTTTATTATTAACCCATTATTAAGAAAATATTGAGATAAATTAATTTTTAAATTTAATTAATTATATTAATATAAACTATTAATTATATTAATTAATGAGCTTGTAAAAGCATTTGTTTTGAAAACTTAAGAAAGAATTATTATTCTATTAATTTAAATTATACTAAAAATAATCTTTTAAAAAAAAATTTTAAATCCTAAAAAAAATAATAAAAAATTTAATGAAACAGGTAAATAACTTTTTCAAGCTAAATATATTAATTTATCATAACGATATCGAGGTAAAGTACCACGAACTCAAATAAATAAAAAAGATATTAATCTTAATTTTAAATAAAAAATTAATCTTAAACTATATCCACCTATATAAAAAATTACAAATAAAAATCTTATAAATAAAATTCTAGAATATTCAGCTAAAAAAATTAATGCAAATCCTCCTCTTCTATATTCAATATTAAACCCTGAAACTAATTCTCTTTCACCTTCAGCAAAATCAAAAGGAGTACGATTAGTTTCAGCTAATATTGAAGAAATTCATATTAAAGATAAAGGAATTATTAAAAACATTATTCAAATTATTTTTTGATAAAAATAAAATATCATTAAATTAAAATCTATAATCATAATAATTCTAGATATTAAAATTAAAGCTATTCTAACTTCATAAGAAATAGTTTGAGCAACAGCACGTAACCCCCCTAATAATGCATAATTTGAATTAGAAGATCAACCAGCAATTATAACTGTATAAACCCCTATTCTAGTGCAACATAAAAAAAATAAAACACCTAAATTAAATCTAATTATATTAAAATAATAAGGAATTAATATTCAAATAAATAAAGATAAAATAAATCTAACTACAGGAGAAAAATAATAACAATAATAATTAGAAAAATTTGGATAAGTAGTTTCCTTAGTAAATAATTTAATAGCATCAGAAAAAGGCTGTAAAATTCCTATAAAACCAACCTTATTAGGACCTTTACGAATTTGAATATAACCTAAAACTTTACGTTCTAATAAAACTAAAAAAGCAACACCAATTAAAACCCCTAAAATTAAAATTAATAAACCCACTAAAATTATTATTAAATCAATTATTATCACTACTACATATATAATAAATTATATATTAATGACTTCTAAAATCATCACATTTTTCTGTCAAAATAGCTTATAAATTTAATTATAATTTAGTAATATTCAAATAAAATTAATTTAATTATAATATTTGATCCTTTCGTACTAAAACATTAAAATTTTTAAAAGATAGAAACCAACCTGGCTTACACCGGTTTGAACTCAGATCATGTAAGATTTTAATGATCGAACAGATCAAAATTTTAAACTTTTGCATTTAAATTTTATCTTAATCCAACATCGAGGTCGCAAACTCTTTTTTTTATTTGTACTAAAAAAAAAAATTACGCTGTTATCCCTAAGGTAATTTTTTCTTATAATCAATAATATTGGATCAAAAAATCACTTATTTATGTAAAATTTTAAAAAAAGTTAAATAAATTTTTATATCACCCCAATAAAATATACCCACTAATTAAAATTCATCACAAAATTTATAATTTTAAATAAAAAATATATAAAACTCTATAGGGTCTTCTCGTCTTTTTAATATATTTTAACTTTTTAATTAAAAAATTAAATTCAATTATATATATTAGAGACAATTTATATTTCATCCAATCCTTCATACAAGTCACCAATTAAGAGACTAATGATTATGCTACCTTTGTACAGTCAATATACTGCAGCCCTTCAATTTTTATCAGTGGGCAGATTAGACTTTAAATTAATTTCAAAAAGACATGTTTTTGATAAACAGGTGAATATATATATATATATATACATATATATATATAATTTTGTCGAGTTCCTTTAAAATAATTAAACATAAATTTATATTTTACACTTTTAAATTATTTTAAATACATTTTATATACTAATTTTATCATTATAACTATTTTTTATTTATTAAAAAATATTTTTTTATAAAAAATTAAATTTTTATTAAATTTTAAATTTTATGAAATTATTTATAATAAAATAAAATTTATTAACAATATAAATTATAAAATTTTCAATTTTTTATTATTTTTATAAAAATTTAATTTAAAGCTTATCCCTTAAAATATTAAATTAAATAAAAAATTTATTTAACTAATAAATAAATTTTTTATTTAATTAAAAATTAAATTTTTTTCTAAAAAAACTAGATATATTTAAAAACGATTAACATTTCATTTCTAATTAATTATTTAAAATATTTATAAAACAATAAATTTTTTAATTAATTAACTCTTTTAAATTCGAGAATTTTATTATTTAAATTTTTATTAATAAACTCTGATACACAAGATACAATAAATAAAATTTACTTTTTATTAATTTCTATTTTCACTATTATTTCAAATTTCTTTTACAATACTATTAAACTATAAATTTAAAAATTTTTTCTATTAAAAATACTTTAACCCCCATATATTTTTAATATTAAAATTTTTTTTATTATAATTATAAATTATTAATTTTTCCCCCTCAAATTAATTATAATTTTTAATATCTTTTCAATGTAAATGAAATACTTATTCAAGCTCTAATTTGATCTTTCTAGAAACACTTTCCAGTACCTCTACTTTGTTACGACTTATTTCAATTTATAAATGAAAGCGACGGGCAATATGTACATATTTTAATATATAATCATTTTATTAATTTAAATAAAATTACATTTAAATCCAATTTCAATTAATTATTCCATATTAAAATCCAATTAAAATAAATTTATTGTAATCCATTATATTCTTAATTATAATCTGCATCTTGATCTGATTTAATTTTAATTTTAAATTTTTAAATATTATTTTTATTAAAAAATATTTTTTTAACAACGATATACAAAATTTTAAATTAAGTAAATTTATTCGTGGATTATCAATTATTAAACAGATTCCTCTAAATGAACTAAAATACCGCCAAATTATTTAAGTTTCAATAAAAAATTACTTACTATTTTAGTATAATAATTTAAATTTTAATAATAGGGTATCTAATCCTAGTTTTTTATTAAATTTATTAAATCATAATTTAAAAATAATTTTTTATTAAATTAAATTTCACTTAATAATTTAATTTTTATATTATTAAATAATTATTTATTAATTACTAAAAAAATTTAAATCAATTTTTGTATAACCGCAACTGCTGGCACAAAATTAGTTATTAATTTCAATATTACTAAATCTTAATTTCTTAAATTTTTAAAATTAATTACTACCTTAAAAATTATTTATTATTTAAATAAATAACAATTAACACTAAAATTTATATGTAAAATAAACTTATAATAAAATTATTAAACCATAAAAAATTTATTTATTAGTTAATTTTCTAGCATAGAATTTTTTTTTTTTTTTTATATATTAAAATATTTAATATAAATTAATAAATTTTTAATACTTCTTTTCTTTTCTTTTTCATAATATTCAATGTAAATACAAAATTGCTATATAAATTTTTAAAATTTAATAAATTATATTATAATAAAATAATATATATTAATTTAGTTATAATTTATATATATATATATATATTAATATATTAAATTTTTAATATAATAATAATATAATTATAATAAATAATTAATTATTTAAATTCTAAAACCGTTTGCAATAAATATTCAATATAAATAAA